TCTAATGATACAGAAGATAGTTTTAATGATACAGAAGATAGTTTTAAAGGTAGTTTTAATGATACAGAAGATAGTTCTAATGATATCGATGCGAAAGATAGTGATTTAACTCTAGAAGATAGTTCTAATCATAGAGAAGTTAGTTCTAATCATACAGAAGATAGTTCTAATGATACAGAAGATAGTTCTAATGATAACGATGAAACTGATGATAACTATGAAATTGACCCAGCTAGCAAATTTAGGCATTTGTGGGTTCAATGTGATAATTGTTATGGATTAAATTATAAGAGATTATTTATATCAAAACTGAATATTTGTGAACACTGTGAATGGCATTTGAAAATGAATAGTTCAGATAGAATAGAGCTTTCGATCGATCCGGATACTTGGGATCCTATGGACGAAGACATGGTCTCTCTAGATCCCATTGAATTTCAGGACGAACCACCTTATAAAGATCGTCTTGATGCTTATCAAGCAACGACGGGATTACCCGAGGCTATTCAAACAGGCATAGGCGAACTAAATGGCATTCCCGTAGCAGTTGGGTTTATGGATTTTGAGTTTATGGGGGGCAGTATGGGATCCGTAGTCGGGGAAAAAATCACCCGTTTGATTGAATACGCTACCAATCATTTTCTACCCCTTATTATAGTGTGTGCTTCCGGGGGGGCGCGCATGCAAGAAGGAAGTGTGAGCTTGATGCAAATGGCTAAAATATCGTCTGCTTTACATGAGTATCAATTAAATAAAAAGTTATTTTATATATCAATCCTTGCATCTCCTACTACTGGTGGGGTGACGGCTAGTTTTGGTATGTTGGGTGATATCATTATTGCCGAACCCAATGCTTACATTGCGTTTGCGGGTAAAAGAGTAATTGAACAAACATTGAATATAGAAGTACCCGAAGGTTCGCAAGAGACTGAACCTTTATTCGAGAAGGGATTATTCGACCTAATCGTACCACGTAAGTTTTTAAAAAGTGTTCTGACTGAGTTATTAAAGCTCCACGCTTTCTTTCCTTTGACTAAAAATGTAAATCAAAACTAAATACTAAATAGAGGGCTAAGTTCAATTATTTGTAGCAAAGGAGTAGTTAGTTTATTCGGAATTAAAATTAAAGGAAATAGGAATTTTGTTTGGCGACCTATGTACAAAGATGAATAGGTTGATTTATTTAGCTCTACGTTTTCTTCTATATCCTCACTTAGATATAGATATATAGATACTTAGATCTATACTAAGGATTGACTATAGTTATTATAGTTATAGTTAAATAATAATCAAAATTCTTAATTATAATTATTATAAGATATCTTTATTTATAAATAATAATAACAGGTACGAACAATAAATCGAGGTACCCATTCTATGAACCTTCCCGCTTTTTTTGTGCCTTTAGTAGGCCTAGTTTTTCCGGCAATTGCAATGGCTTCTTTATCTCTTCATGTTCAAGAAAACAAGATTGTTTAGACCTGATGGACCCCATCTGTTCTATTTTTTTTTTTCAAAAACTTAGACTTACATCATAACTAACACAGATATCTATTTAGCGAAATATGATATAAGATTTGATTTCTGCCAAACATAAAGGCATAAAGTAAAGGACTCTTATACCTGCAGAAACATAATAATATATGGGTAAATGAATTCTAGCCGTTTTCAAATCGACCAGGATCGCTGGATGGCTGAAATAAAAAGTCCTCGGATCTATATGTATAGTGGGATCATATGAAGGGTATGTTATTTTTTTAGTTTAGATTAGATCTAAGTAATTTGATGAATTACTCCTAAAGGTTCACATCAAACTAGTGCTAGTTGATGAGAGTTACTTCGGAAACAAAACAAAAAAGGTAAAGTCAAATTAATTTGAGGGTTTCTCTCAATTCCAATAAAATAAAATCGGATCAAGTATGAATTGGCGATCAGAACATATATGGATAGAACTTATAATGGAGTCTCGAAAAATAAGTAATTTCTGCTGGGCCTTTATCCTTTTTTTAGGTTCATTAGGATTCTTATTGGTTGGAACTTCCAGTTATCTTGGTAGAAATTTAATATCTTTTTTTCCGTCTCAGCAAATCATTTTTTTTCCACAAGGTATCGTGATGTCTTTCTACGGGATCGCGGGTCTCTTTATTAGTTCCTATTTGTGGTGCACAATTTCCTGGAATGTAGGCAGCGGTTATGATCGATTCGATAGAAAGAAAGGCATAGTGTGCATTTTTCGGTGGGGATTTCCTGGAAAAAATCGTCGCATATTCCTCCGATTCCTTATAAAAGATATTCAGTCCATTAGAATAGAAGTTCAAGAGGGTATTTATGCCCGTCGTATCCTTTATATGGACATCCGGGGCCAGGGGGCCATTCCCTTAACTCGTACTGATGAGAATTTGACTCCACGAGAAATTGAACAAAAAGCTGCTGAATTGGCCTATTTCTTGCGTGTACCAATTGAAGTATTTTGAAAAAAAAAATGGTAAATGGGTGTTTTGTGGAAAAAATGCAAGAATCCTCTTTTTTTTCTATAACATAACCTAAGTGAAGTTTCATCAGAAGGGTCATTTCGAGCCAAAGCGGGCGGAACAATTACAAAACGAAATTCTTTATTTTTGTCACTCGACGTTTTATTTTCTCCTTTCTTTTGTGTTCCTTAATAACCAAAAAGGTAAAGCGTTTCTTTGAGTCATTCATTGAAAGGAGACAGTTGTTTCGAATTTGCCCAATTGAGATATCGGGAAACTTTTTTTTTTTTAGTATTTCTTCATTGGAAATGGATTGATTTTTAGTCGATTTCTCTAGTCTTTCGAGATTAAAAGACTAATATAAAAATCACAAATAAAATAGATTAAATTAATAGGTTCCATACCTTGTATAGAACTCATGCGTGAAAGAAGGATTCGATCACATAGAGTCGACGAATGAAGTGGGTTGATTAACAATTCACAGATGAAAAAATGGCAAAAAAGAAAGCATCCACTCCTCTTGTATCTATAGTATTTTTTCCTTGGTGGCTTTCTCTCTCATTTAAAAAAAGTCTGGAATCTTGGGTTACTAATTCGTGGAATGCCGGGCAATCCGAAATTTTTTTGAATGATATTCAAGAAAGGGGTATTCTAGAAAAATTCATAGAATTAGAGGAACTCTTCGTCTTGGACGAAATGATCGAAGAATACTCGGAGACACGTCTACACAAGCTTCCTATACCTCTAGGAATACAAAAAGAAACGATCCAATTAATCAAGATACACAACGAAGATCGTATGAATACGATTTTTCACTTCTCAATAAACATAATCTGTTTTGTTATTCTCAGTGGTTATTCTATTTTGGGTAACGAAGAACTTGTTATTCTTAACTCTTGGGCCCAGGAATTCCTATATAACCTAAGCGACACAGTCAAAGCTTTTTGTATTCTTTTAGTAACCGATTTATGTATCGGATTCCATTCACCCCACGGTTGGGAATTACTGATTGGCTCTGTCTACAAAGATTTTGGATTTGTTCAGAATGATCAAATCATATCGGGTCTTGTTTCCACTTTTCCAGTCATTCTTGATACAGTTTTTAAATATTGGATTTTCCGTTATTTAAATCGCGTATCTCCGTCACTTGTAGTTATTTATCATTCAATGAATGACTGATAACGGATCGAATGACTGATAACGGATCCACTCATATTAATCTAATCCAATTCGAAGGTTTGCAACTTTGTAGTTGTACATAAGCAAAGCGTTGAAAATTTATGCTTTCTATTTTTACCCATCTTCAGGATGAATCCTATATTATTCCAGTAACTAACAGAATCGTGGATAGGGAACTATATTAGTGACTTACCCCACCTATTGTAGAAATTTTGGTATCAACGTTTGAACCATGGAAACTAGAAATACTTTTTCTTGGATAAAGGAACAGATTACTCGATCTATTTCCGTATCGCTCGTGATATATATCATAACTCAGACGGCCATTTCAAATGCATATCCCATTTTTGCACAGCAGGGTTATGAAAATCCACGAGAAGCGACGGGGCGTATTGTATGTGCCAATTGTCATTTAGCTAACAAGCCCGTGGATATTGAGGTACCGCAAGCGGTACTTCCTGATACTGTATTTGAAGCGGTTGTTCGAATTCCTTATGATATGCAACTCAAACAAGTTCTTGCTAATGGTAAAAAGGGGGGTTTGAATGTAGGGGCTGTTCTTATTTTACCGGAAGGTTTTGAATTAGCTCCCCCCGATCGTATTTCTCCCGAGATGAAGGAAAAGCTAGGAAATTTGTCTTTTCAGAGCTATCGCCCTAATAAAAAAAATATTCTTGTGATAGGCCCTGTCCCCGGTCAGAAATATAGTGAAATTTCCTTTCCTATTCTTTCCCCTGACCCCGCTACTAAAAAAGATGTTCACTTCTTAAAATATCCTATATACGTAGGCGGGAACAGGGGAAGGGGTCAGATTTATCCTGACGGGAGCAAGAGTAACAATACAGTTTATAATGCTACAGCAGCGGGTATAGTAAGGAAAATCATACGAAAAGAAAAGAAGGGGGGATATGAAATAACCATAACAGATCCGGATGGACGTCAAGTGGTTGATATTATCCCCCCAGGACCAGAACTTCTTATTTCAGAGGGGGAATCCCTGAAATTTGATCAACCATTAACGAGTAATCCTAATGTGGGCGGATTTGGTCAGGGGGATACGGAAATAGTACTTCAAGATCCATTACGTGTCCAAGGCCTTTTATTCTTCTTGGCATCTGTTATTTTGGCACAAATCTTTTTGGTTCTTAAAAAGAAACAGTTCGAGAAGGTTCAATTGGCTGAAATGAATTTCTAGACTTGCGGATTTTTTGACATCAAGTTTGTAAAAGGGATTTTTCGTCTTCCCAGCCTTAGGCACAAGAAAGGGAATTTGCTACACCCCCTTCTTGTGCCGAAGAGAAATGATTCTTGATGCGCTTTTTCAAATATTCCTAGTCTTTTTTTACAGAT